TACCTAACGGTAGTAGCCTGTCTTGACACTCATAACCATTCTTAAAACAAAAAAACCGAATAAAAGCATTAGACATAAACAAACATAAAAGTAACCTTCGTAACTGGTACATAGACTTAAGCTAGCCTCATAGTTTACGTATCTTAAGTAAAAGATAAAACTACTTAAAAAACAACAACCCAAAATCATTAAACTGGCTATAACACCTAAATTTCAATATGGTACTATACTTGTGTTAGGACTATATACAGAGACAAACACAAATAAAATATAAACACCCCCCACATAAACCAAGCAGAAAAGAAGAGAATATCAACTAAAACCTAAGTACATGTAGCTTATAAAGCAGCATACTAAAGAGTTTAGTACTAGCAATAAACAGTAATACATTGTGTGTCTAATTAGACAAAATAGTGCTAATCCCAAGAAGTAAAGAAAAAAAGAAACAACTAATAATGCCATCTTAATACTGTTTGGTAAAATACCACCTATAACACGAAAAGTTATTATGCTACAATACAACAAAACAGGTTTACTTTATAACTTCTATTACAATAGGCATATACCCGTGACCAACACCACATAACTCGCTACAATAACCCACAAAGACCCCATAGCGATCAGGCACAAAAAACAAAGATTTTATACGTCCTGGGATAGCATCCATCTTAATTTGAAGTGATGGCACCGCAAATGAATGAATAACATCCTCTGAGGTAACTAAAAACCGATAAACAACCCCATAATGTAATGGTAACGGCTTATCCACATGAAACCCATCCTTACATAAAAAAGAATCAAAAGAGCCCCCTGAAAAATCATAAGACCAATATCATTGCCGCCCCACTACCTTAATTGTCTCCTGAGATAAATTGTTTAAACCCGCGGTAATAAATTTAACATTTAAACTACACAATACCAACACAATAAGAGTAGGTATAATAGTTCATAACAACTCAACAGTCTGGTTATCCGACCCAAATTTAACACTTCCACCCCTCAGGGATTTTCAATATAGCATAACAAACACAAAAACCACAATGAAAACACAAAGAGCAACAACATAACAAACTATGTCATAGTATAATAAAGAAAATTTCATTATTATTAGACTTTTATTAAACAATAAAACTAATAATTAGCCCTAGATTCATCTGGGGCTACCTTGTTACGACTTACCTCAAAATAATCGAGGGTGACGGGCGGTGTGTACCTGAGCTAAACCAATTTCACATTAACAAATTAATTTAACATTACTATCAAGTCCTAAATATTACCCAATTACAAAGTAAACCTTATTAATGTAACGCATGAAAACCTTGGCATGCAGCACATAGACTTAGCTTAAAAATTAATACACAAATTCAAGCAACTAAGCAATAATATTAAACCAGATATACACCAACATAAACAAGGTAAGTTAATAGGCGGATCGTCCTTTATAACACACCTTCCCCTGATAGGAGTAACTCACTGCCAAACTAATTTAGTTATAAAACTAAGTTATATTAAATGATTAATTAATGGGGTATCTAATCCCTTTCATAACCTAATCACTTATTAACGTATAAAATATTAGTGATTATAATAAAAAAATTTCACCTAATTTTATTTATAATTATTTTAAAACGTAACCACAAAAAAGCAGAGAAAACAGAATAACCGCGGATGCTGGCACTGTGCCTGATCCCCTCTTAATTATAAAATCCTTAATAAAGCTTACGCTTAAATAAAATACTAACCGCTAATATTAAAGCACAAATGATGCTTAAACTAACTATTATAAAAAGACCTTATGCGGTTGACTTTAAATTACTTTCTCCTGCCATAGTTAAACAGATAAATAAAACCTAGAATAAACAATATTCGCACCAGTATTTGCAATACTGAGACCAAAGGCAATAGGTTTACCAAAATAATTTGCAATCCTTTCGTACTAACAAATTAGAATAATAGATAAGAACCGACCTGGCTCACGCCGGTCTTAACTCAACTCATGGGGGTACTTGTGGTCGAACAGACCAAAACTTCTAACTACTGCGCCAGAACATCAACCCAAGTCAACATCGAGGTAGCAAACAGCTTAATCGATAAGAACTCTAATAAACTATCACTCTGTTATCCCTAGGGTAACTTAAACCTGTAAACTCATCAAGGGTCAAAAAACAAATAAATTATTTTTACTTGCCCCAAGCAAAATATGTAAAGATCCTAGGGTCTTTCCGTCTAGTTAAATAATGTAAATTCTGTATTCACATCATCAATTTCAAAAAAAATCTCCATGTTAGAAACAACCTCGTCAAACCATTCAAACAAGCCCCCATTTAAAGGGCAATTAATTATGCTACCTTCGCACAGTCAAGATACTGCGGCCATTTATAACACATAGAGCAGGTTCTACCATATAAATTTAATAATATGGAAATGTTTTTAATAAACAGACGGGATGTAAATGAAAAACAAAGAGACTAATATAATTACTTATTATATGATAATTAACTCCACTTAATTAAATTTAGGGAAATTTTAACAATAAGCTATGATAGATATAATTAGTAATTGTAACATACACTTAATAAAAAGGTAATTTTAACCCTATCCTCATTTATACACTAAAATAGCTATATTTATTTACTTGATCTCATCACCAAATAAATTTAAAAACAAACTTTTTCCCAAACAGATATAAAGTTTAACGACTTATTTATCACAACCAATCCTAAGTTTTAACATACTACTTGTATTTGCAGCACTAGCTTACTTAAAATTAAATCTAAACTTTTCGGTCTACAACATAAGTTGTAAACAATCCAAATAGCATGATGCAAAAGGCACACAAACCAAAAGAACTGAATATTAAATTCAATAAAATAGGCCAAAGGGTAAACCCACCCCTGATTTACAAAACCAGTATTCTAATTAAACTATAAAGCCAACATACTGTAATCCACAAATAAACCTTGATTAAAGAAATTATTATGATAAGGAACAGGGGCTCAGCATAAATTTAATAAAGTTGCTGAACTACCATAGTAACCTAAAACAACTTTCTTTTTTACTAATGATTCCCATAAAATAAACACAAAAAAACAGCCACTAAAGGCAGAAATAAAAGAACCTATTGAACAAAGAATATTAATTCAAGCATAACCTGACTCATATACACACACACGACGTGGTAAACCGCACACACCAAAATAATGCATAGGAAAAAAACATAAATTGAAACCAACATTAGAAACTATACAATGACATTGTAGTAAATACTTATTCAATCTTACACCAGTAATAACTGGCCACCACCAGACAAAAAACACTATTATACTTATATAAGATCCTAGTGACATTACATAGTGGAAGTGAGCTACAACAAACCAAGTATCATGCAAAATATTATCAAGTACACAAGCTGAAAGAATAATGCCCGTAACACCCCCGATAGTGAATAACACAATAAATGATAAAACTCACCAAAAAACAGGCTCACGCAACGAAACACGACTTTTTAAAATCATGTATAGTCATGAAAATACCTTTATACCAGTTGGTACACCAATAATCATAGTAACCGAACTAAAGAAAACAGCCGTCTTTACATCTAAACCCACTGTAAACATATGATGCCCCCACACAACACTACCTAAGCAAACTATAGAAAACATAGCAAATAACAACCCGTAAAACCCAAAAGTGTCATATGAACAACCTAAATTTCTACAAACATGGCTAATCATCCCAAAACCAGGTAAAATTAAAACATATACTTCGGGGTGGCCAAAAAATCAAAACATATGCTGAAATAATATGGGATCTCCACCACCTAAAGGGTCAAAAAAAGCTGAACCAAATTTACGATCAAATAACAACATTGTAATAGCAGCAGCTAGTACAGGGATAGTTAAGAGTAAAAGAATTGAAGTAAATAGGTAAGATCATAACAAAATTGAACTACGGGAGATAAATTTATCAACAAACGCTGTGTAGAGAGTGCAAATAAATTTAATTGACCCTAAAACCCTAGATAGGCCAGCTAAATGCAAAGAAAACATTAAAAAATCAACACCCTTACTATCTCTGAATAAAGAAGAAGATAAGGGGGGATAAAAAGTCCAACCGATCCCAGCGCCGAAACACATTCTCAAGATTAAAAACAAAATAGAAGGAAATAATAATCACGCACTTAACGCTTTCAAGCGAGGCAAATTTAAATCAGGAAGGCCAGACAGCAAAGGTATCAAATAATTACCAAACCCCCCGATTAAAACAGGCATCAAAAAGAAAAATATCATTATAATACCGTGGTTGGTGATTAAAAATTTATAACAGTCTGAAGAAATAACATTAAAATAAGGCTCAACAAAATTAATCCGTATCATAACACTAAGGCTCAAACCGACAAACCCTGACCATACACCTATTAAGGTATAAATCATACCAATACGCTTATGGTCCAGAGTAAAAAGCCAACTAAAAACTTTAAGATTAGTCATTCTGTATTCATCAAATGACCTTACATCACTTAGTGTTTTGAAAACACTTAGTCTACTTAACTTAATTTGATAAAGAAAGAAGTCAAATTAAATTGACAATAAGTTATTAGCAGTAACTTAACTATTTCTTTCAATAACCTCAGCGAACATAACCTCATAAAACTTCAGAAACAAAGCCTAAACTTAAAATTATCAGAAATAAAAAGTAATAAATAAAATTACCAAACAACAAACCATTCTCAGGCATATTTAAAAGTAGGGAAATCTCTAAGTCAAAGACTACAAAAAAGACCAATAAAGAGAAGTACGTGAAACTAAAACAATTAAATCTTAAAGAAGAAGAACTAAACCCACACTCATAAGGACTTCCCCAAGAAATACTACCAAGCCCAATCTTATTAAATAAGCCTGAAGTAAAAAACCCAATTATAATGAACAGCAAAAAAAAAATAAAGCCACCAAAAAATAAAGCTAACATCACTCCACAGTGTAATAACACATTGCAGGGGTAAGAACCCTGCACTTAAGCTTAGTTATATGAAGCCCCTATACCAATGAAACACAAAGTTTTAAGTTTACTATATCAAAGTAACCTGCAAAGCAGCCCTATTGGCATATATCCTCTGATTTCCCAATCAGGACCTATAGTCCCCAAAACTATGATTCTATCATTTAAACTAAAATCAGAATCATCCGTCAGTGGAATAACTCATTCATCTTAACGTTAACAGCATTACGATTTAAATTAATCTACACAAACTAAATAATGATAGAAAACAACATTAAGATTAATAAACATAGGCCTACCGATCAAAAAAATTTAACAAAATAGTCATAACGAACACGTGGTAACGTGGCACGAGCCCACATAAAAAATAGCAAGTGGAAGGGAATTACAATTAAAGATCACACCCCTCCCCCAAAAAGTAAAACACCACCTAATCAAGAAAAAATAAAAATTATAATATACTCACAGGCAAACAAGCAAGTAAAAAAGATACCACTATACTCTGTATTAAACCCCCTAACTAATTCACTCTCAGATTCAGCATAGTCAAATGGAGTACGATTTGTTTCACAGAGGATACAAATCAAAAATAATATGTAAACACAGGGGTAAATAAAAACACTAGGCCAACCAGCCTCTCAATAATTGACTAGGGAATACCTTTTATAGCACAAACCACAAAAGACTACTATACACATAAAACAAGCTTCAAAACTTATAGAACCAAATGCAGAACGCATAGCACCTAACATTGAATACTTTCTATAACTCCCTCAACCAGCACATAACAAAGCATAACTCCCAAATGAAGTTATAACTAAAAATCATAAAACAGAAAATCTCATACCATGAGAACTATAGTAACCCCCATATAATAGACAATAAAGCACAACGATTAAAACTAATAAAAATACGCCCAATATAGATATATAGCTACGACTTTGAAAACCAAAAGACTTAAACTTAACGATCAACTTTAACAAATCAGCAAAACTCTGAAGCAAACCCATAATGCCAACCTTATTGGGTCCCTTACGAATTTGAGCATAACCTAATATCTTACGCTCCCCCAAGATAAAAAAAGCAATAACTAAAAGACTTATTAATAAACCTACGACACCTGTTAAAAACATAAAAATCATAGCGATTTGATAAAACACCACCTTCGGCTAGACAAACCAATATTCTAATTTGAACTAAAATCGCCCATAACAAAGGGAAACTCCACCTCCGAGACGCAAACCCAGTATTCTTAATAAAATACATTGTTAACGAGGTTCACAAAGCCACATACGTGGTTCTTTTACGTGTAAAGTAAATATTTTTAATAAAATACATTGCAACTAGTACCAAACTTTAAAAGTACATGATAAATACTCATCACCAGCCAACTTATACAGAAAAAACTGCTCAGACAATCTGTATAAGGACCACACAATCAGAATATAAACTGAAGAATAAACAATGCTTAAACAAACGCTTAACTTATAAAATAAGGGAAAAGACAATGGGGTAATCAAAAATAAAAAACAAAAAAGCCAAAACCCTTCCTTTACACCACCCATACGCTTAAGATAAAAAAAATAACATAAACAGGCAACCGCCCACACAGAATAGTAAGCATAAACAAATGATGTGAGTATAAAATCAGCACAAAAACAAGCGACTAATAGAGTAGAAACAGAAGAAAGTGATATATGGCACCAAACATACTCTCAACCAAGACTATATAACCAAAATAGACTTGAACACAAAAGGATAGTTAAAAAACAATCAATGTATAGTATGCTCTCACAAACCCCCTTTTCCTGAAGTAAAAAACTAAAAAATAGTACAGGAAACTTTAGAATTACACTAATTAAAAAAATAAAAAACCAATTACTTCTCGCAAATACAAAATAAACCCAGATCATAAAAGGAAACAAACCCAACTTAATAATAAAACCCACAAGAATTAAGTAGTATAGTCTTAAAAATAAAACACCACTCATCAAAAAAACAGAAGATAAACCAGACATCACCACATACATTAATAAAGAACCGTAAAAGTTTAAATTATCAAACTCGCTAGAATAAAAAAAGCAAGGTATAATTGATAAACCAGCCAACTCCAAAAACACCCAAAACCCTAGCATTGAGTCAGCCAGTGCGCAACCCACACAAAAAAGAATTGATAAAATAACTGAAAATAAAACTAAATCTCTGTGAACACGTGCAAACATCACTAATGATCTACTGAAAATGATAATATGCTAGTGACAATGTATCAGTGTACTAACGCTACAAAAACTTCGTAGAAAAAAACAACACCTAAGACTAATAACCACCATCAATTTATAACACAGAATTGTCCTACAGCAACAGCGCCAAAGCAACCTAATCTTAAATTGATAAAAGGACGAAAGATCATCACAAAAGGACGAATAACATAACTAATAGTTTCTGCACAACAAACCAGAGGACATATATATAGTGGGGTACCCACCGGAACAAATTTTCTAAAGAATTCATGAGGAGAATTAGAAAAACGAGTTAATAGCAGACTCACAAAACAAAAAAAAACATAACTGACTAGAACCACTGCAAAGAAAAATGGTGAATAAACGTATGGAAAACGGTAACTTAAAAATAAAACCATTACACCCCCTAGGATTACTAGGTAATAGTAAGAGTACAAATCTAGAATACGCGTATAAATTAAACTTAATAAACTTGAATAACCACTGAAGATCATAACTCAGCCAAATGCAAAATGCATATTAAGGGGACATGAACCCCACAGTTTATAATTAACTTATCGGCCTCTCTAACACAAAGTTATCTTTAGTGCTTCAGACTAACGCTTTAACTAGTTAAGCTAAAAGAAAAGTAGACTACAAGTCACCCTCTATAACCAAAATATAGCGTGCCAGAACACCTTACTAAACTAAATGCTTAAAATACCCAGATAGCATCAAAAGCAAAGATACAAGAATAAAAACCTAAACCTAAATATAGCATAGTAACTACCTTCAAAACTCTCACCACGTATAAGAATATGACCACATAACACAAGAGGTACTAAACCAGCAAAAAATAAATAAAAACATCAAAATATAGAGTAAACTACTGAAAATACAGAGGAAGAAAGCAAAAACACCTCACAAAAGAACTGAATAGTAGGAGGGAATGAACACAATGAAAGCAAACCAAACACAACTACTAAAGTGGGAAACATGCCGCCCAAACCGGACTTTAACAACACTAGATTACGCGTGTTTGAGGCATCATAAAAAAATCATAAAAACCCAAATACTAACCCTGCTCTCACACCGTGGCCAAAGCAATAAAAAAAAGATAGGTTAATACCAGACCAATCACCAACGAAAAAGCCGACTAAAGGGACTAAAATATGTGACAATCTTAAAAAAGCTAATCAACGCTTGCCATCAAGCTCACTTGAAGCAGTTATTAAAAAGAATACTCTGAACACACAGCATAAGTAGATATAGATTACCAAATTTCTAGAAAAAATAAACGGTGTGCAACGATATATCCCTAGTATGCCTAACTTCATAATATAACCTCTTAAAAACATTGACACTATGCTAGTAGCTTCAGCATGCACAATTGGCAACCAAGTGTGAAATGGAAATAACGGGACCTTTGTAAAAAAAATAAAAGCCAAAATAACATAAAACAATATATAATCTTCTTTAAACTCTCAAGAGCTGAAATATAACCTACCGTTGATATAAGATAAATATAAAAGAATCAAAATTAAAGGAAGACTAGTGAATAGTAAGTAAACAGCAAAGTACCAGCCTGCTATAAACCGCTCTGAATAAGGAGAATCGCAAAAAATCAAATAAAGAAGTGGTAACATAGATAATTCGTAAAAGCACCAAAACAATATTGAGTGATTTGAACAGAAACACAGTATAGTAAATATTAAACTTAAACCCAAAAATCATATTCTAGCACTCTTAATGCCTAAAACAGTAGAAAAAACACCGTATACCCCTAAAAAAAATACTAGTAATATCAAATAAAAGGAGACTGAATCAAATAAAAAGTAACCTTTACTCACACATACCGAAGCAAATCCACCAATATTTAGTGAGTAAAATAAAGGAAATAAAAACAGCAAGCTAAATCTTAAAAAGAAACCAAATCTAATGAATTTGTACACTCTCATACCCGCGTTAACACTACTAAACCAATAATTACTTCAACAGTTGAAACAACCATTAAAACAATAAATATGACATGTCTATCAGCTATAGATAATAATAGGCTAAAGAGAAGCAACAATACTTTAAAATTTTCTAAAATTATCAAGCAATTTAAAAAACGAGTTAAAGATAAAATAAACCCTAATAATATTACAGTAAAAAAGTACAGATACAGAAAGACCATATTAAAACTTTATACTCTTGTACGCTCTAAAAGTGCTTGACCAAAATAGCTTGTATGTAAACATTACAAGCACCATTCCCACTGAAAATGCTTGACAAATCCCTAAATAAGGATACTCGGGGTGACAAGCCCCTAAATAAGTTAAACCCATAAATAAACAAACCAACACTCAAAATGTCACTTGACGTGACACAGAGTAAACACTAGATTTATTAAAAGTGGGAACCCACAAAAAAAATAATAAACTAGCCACTAAAACCAAACCACCAATCTTTGACTCAACAGAGCGAAGCATAGCGTAATAAATTAAAAAATACCATTCTGGCTTAATTGAAACAGGTGTAACCAAAGGATCAGATTCTAAATAACCCTCTGTGTCCACAACTAAATCCGGAACAACCCACATAAAACCGACTAAAAGTAAGCATATAACCACTAAACAGAAAAAATCCTTAGTTGTAAAATAAGAGTGAAAGTATACCACGTCACCATAACCAAATGAAGAAAATAAGGGGTTATTTGAACCTGATGAGTGAAGATAAAATAAATGCAGCATCATTAAACCAAGAATAACAAAACCCAGGATTACATGTGCCGAAAAAACCCGAACTAAGGTCACATTGGTTACAGAAAACCCACCTACTAAGTACTTAAATATAGTGGGCCCAATGATAGGTATGCTTTCAGCTATCGCAGTTAAAACAGTAGCAGCTCAATATGACATTTGATGTCAAGGAAGAATATACCCTAAAAAAGCTTCCGCCATAGTAACAATGTATAAAATAAAACCTACATTTCACACACCCTTCTTAGTATAGCTTGAATAATATAGGGCGCGACCCATATGAACAAAAAATAAAATAAAAAGTATAGTAACACCTCAAATGTGTCAATAACGAATACACCAAGTAAAAAATGAGTCATTAGTCAACTCCATAACGCAACGAAATCTCAATTCTGAGTCAGCTACATATAAGAAAGAAAGAATAATACCAGTGATAATCTGGAACACCATAAAAGCTGAAATCATAAACCCACTACACCAATAGTAACTTAAAGAATAATTGGTGGGCAAGTCAATAATATTACGACGCACTAATAAAACCATTTTTTTACTGATACAAAAAAAAGTAATCAACAAAACCACAATTTGCCAGTTTAAATAACCTATCAGTAAAACAAACATAAACACAAGCGTAGACTAATAACCAAATGTAGTCCACGAAATGTCAATATCAAGTGACCACAGTACAACGGTAAACACCAGCAGACTTTACACCCAAATAGAGTATAATTCTTAAGCCTATCACACCAATAAAAACATGAATGAAATGTAAACCTACAGTACAAAAACAACTAGCATAAAACCTAGAATCGATCAAATTTATAAAAATCTCATTGAACTCAAACAACTGTAAAATGACAAAACCCCTGCCTAATAAAGTAGTTAATAATAACAACACCCAAGAGTATGGCCAAAGCATTACATGGTGGAAACCTGTTACTCTTATACTAGAACCTAATAATAAAAAACAGCCCATAAAAGGTATTTCTAATGAACTAGACAAAGAAATAAAAGAATTTTTATCAAACCAAAAGCAGCTAACTAACAATCTACCAAAAGCAATAACTTCACTAAGAATGAATAACCAAAAGGCTGACTCATAGTGGAAGTTCCAATTCAATAAATCAAACCAGAAAAAAACTATAGAGATGATTATTGCAGGCAGAATAAGCAACAAAATACTGAGCTTTCATAAAAATAAACCTGCTACTATAGCACCTAACATAAGAGAATTAAAAATAGGCAAAAATGACACCTTTATGCTATCTAAATTCTTAGATCCCCACTTTGGAAAAGTGATATAATTAAATTATACTAATAACATAAATTTACTTCAAAAGAAAACTAGCAGTACAAAGTGATATAATCTTGACCAGAGTATACTATACACAACTCCCTAAACAAGTTGAAAGAGTATACTATACACAACTCCCTAAACAAGTTGAAAGAGTATACTATACACAACTCCCTAAACAAGTTGAAAGAGTATACTATACACAACTCCCTAAACAAGTTGAAAGAGTATACTATACACAACTCCCTAAACAAGTTGAAAGAGTATACTATACACAACTCCCTAAACAAGTTGAAAGAGTATACTATACACAACTCCCTAAACAAGTTGAAAGAGTATACTATACACAACTCCCTAAATATTAATATATTATACAATTCACAATTAAAAAGATTATTAGTAAACTCATTAATAAATTAATTAATTTACTTAAGTTACGCACTGTTAGGAATTTCGCACTGTTGGCTAATAAGGATATACATTCCTTGTCCCAACGATAATAGAATTGACTAAGAATGATACGCAATCTATTAAAAGAAGCATAAAAATATTCAACCAGGTTATCTGAACCAAATAGTGAACTTCTTCATCATCTGCCTAACACTCTGGCATAAAGGAAGTAGGCAATAATAACAGAAACTATTTGGAATAGTATGGTACTAATTGTTATTCAACTGTTGCCTACATAAGTTTCATCTAGCATTGCCCCTGTAAAATAGTTAAGTAGTAGTCATAAGTAAACCATAACACCTCTACCGCAAATATAATAAACACCGGAAGAAAGGCTAACCTTAACATTTCTAAGGACGGCACACAAACGAAATGAATAGAAATATGATAAGAAAACGCAGAATAAAGTAAAAAATAACATTGGTATATTAACTATAGAAGAAAACCCACTTAGTAAAAGATGCTTAGTAAAAAATACTCCTATGAATGGTGCACCTGATAAACCTAATACAACTGAGTATAACCTAAATATGCCTCAAGAACCGTATAAAGGGCTAGAATAAAGACAATTTCTTGCCTGAGAACCTGCTGTCCCTCTCATTACATCACCGACTAACATGAATAGCAAACACTTTGATACACCGTGACTTACTAACTGAAATAACGATAATATGAGATCCCCGTAAAGCAGATAGAAAACGCATCAAGCAATTTTGTTACAAGTGGATAAGGCAACTATCTTCTTTAGATCCAAAAAGAAAAAACAGCAAACACCTGTAACGAATATTGTAATCAACAGACAAAGATAAAAACCATAAATGCTACTTGAGTAAGAAACAATATCGTAACGCATTCTGAATCACACCCCTGCGGCAACTAAAGTAGAAGAGTGCACTAAAGAACTTACAGGAGTGGGAGCACGCATAGCTTCTAATAACCAACTAATAAAAGGAAAACTAGCACTCTTTGTTAAAATTATAAAGAAAAATAGCAAACCCCATCAAAATCTCTTAAAACCGCTAAAAAACCCTAATGCTATAACAAAGAAAAGACAAACATCCCCAAAACGGGATGACACCAATGTAATCACAGATGCACGTAACCTTAGATAGCTTAAATAAAATATAATTAAAAAGTAGCTAACAACACCCAAATACTCTCAAAATAATAAGGTAGTAAGAAAATCACCCGTAATAACTAACCTAGCCATTACTGAGACAAATAGTACGATAATCGTATTCAAGTCAAAACCAGCAGTATCACCGCCAAAATAATGATGAGTATAGTTAGAAGCATAATAAAAGCATGTGCCTAGCATCAGTAATATGAATAGAGTTACCCTATCAACCACACCAAAACAACTTCATAAACCCCCATTGCAGTATAAAAGCTTGAATACCGAGATACCCATAAAAGAACCTGCATAACAACACAAAGAAAGTGTTAAAACCACTATTAACCTAATTAAACAAACTGACATAAAAAGCATAAGATGAAAAACACCGATTCTATGGCCGTAACATAGACTTATATTATGCTAGTGACTGGGAAACTTCCATAATTAGCGCTTAAAGCTAACTCATATAATTCTGACACAGCCACCTAGTTTAAATTAGTTAATATTGTTACTAAAAACAACCATTTTGATTTCAAATCAAAAGCACTTAAAGTGTTATTAACACCCCAAATAAAAAAGCCGAACGGCTGTAAATTGACCCTAAATCAACCCCATAAATTTCTCTGGCATTTTTACAGAAATTAAAAATTTATAGTTTACTAAAGCCTTTTATAAATAAAATTATATGCGCTTTAGTTAAGCACTGTATCTACAAATTTTCACAATTTACCGTATAGTAGTAAGACAAATTTTGTAAAAATTCAAAATTTACTAAAGAAAACCGGGAACAAATTATAAGATTTTAGTGTATTTAAATGTGTTTGTAAAATAAATAAATATTTAGCAATCTAACACAACCAACCTGGCTAGCTTATCAAGCTTTACAAGGATTTACAATCCTTTGCATTTTATATGCTAAACCAGA